AAAAACGGGATTAAGATTCAAAATAAAATACAAGTACAATAAATAAGAAGACAAAGGGGGATTTTTTTCATAGATTTTGATTTGGTATCGTTTTGGCGGCATGGCCGAGCGGTAAGGCGGAGGACTGCAAATCCTCTTTTTCCCCAGTTCAAATCCGGGTGTCGCCTAATCACCAAAAGAATTGAGATACTCCCTTCTATTTTGCTGCTATAATTTGAAAAATTTTTCCGGCGGAAGCCAACGGAGGAAACTTATAAATCTTGAGAGTCCTTCCATTACTAATGGAGTGTCTACGAGCCGAGTTTGGAATTCGATTGGATAGCAGGACGGAAATCGAATTCCGTTTTTATTTTAGTTGCGGAAAGGCCATAAGAGACTTTGTATACATATTCATCAAAGTCTTTGCGTACTCCGCAATCAATATTAATTCGATTGACTGAGTAATTGGCTTTTACTTAGTATATACCTGTTTTGTATATACCTGTTTTCTTTTTTCGTTAACCTCTAGTCAAAAACATAATAGGGCGTCTTTCATAGAGACAATAAGGAGACGTTAAGTTAAGGATTAGATCAAAAGAAAATGGGAAAGAAATGGGGTATGGGCTAGGTAGTGATCTACCTTATATTCTATATATTCTATTTTTTTGATTCTATTTTTTTTTATACTTTTTAGTTAACTTAATGAAGGGCAACAAAAAAAGAATCTATTTTTCTTATTTCTACATACTATATATTAGTAGCATTTCTTTGATACTTCCAAGGGGGTCTCCGCATATTTTTCTTGTGCTTAATCTTTTCTGATTATACTAGAATTCTTATAAGACTCCTTGATAAGTTAATAAGTTAAAGTTGGATTTATTGGATTGTTTCATCAACGATCTTAGGTTAGAATTTTTGACTCTGCGCCAGTGATTCCACTATTATTTATTAGTGAACAATAATTCAAGAATTTCGTCATAGAGATAGGGGACATAATTCACATGGATATAGTAAATCTCGCTTGGGCTGCTTTAATGGTAGTCTTTACATTTTCTCTTTCACTCGTAGTATGGGGAAGAAGTGGACTCTAGAAGTATTACTAATTGTAATTGAGTTGTAGGAATTAAACTGTATCAAATTTTTTATAAATCGTTCAGGTCTGAAAAGCTTTTTTTAGTTGAAATTTCACTCTTTCAACACTATTTCAATTTAAAATTCAATTTTTAAATTGAAATAGAAATAAAAAAATATCTGCATTTCAAAATTTTCTTGGGTTTTAGTGTAGTAATATAGTTTATGAATAATATATATGAAGAATATTCTTTCAATCAAACAAATATTTCAATTATTTACGTGTTTGTATTTCGAAAGTAAAAAGAATACAAAGTAAAAGAAATACAAATGGTAGTAAATTTATTCCAACTTAATTCTTGATCAATTTTCTATTTCGATGAACCGACTCTTACTAAAATTAGATATGGACCGTGAGGAAGAGTTGAACTTTTTTTATTTTACTTTTTTGGTTCCTTTTTTATTATTCAAAAATAAAATAGTTCTGGTATTACATTACAGTTACGTAGATACACATTTTCTATCGGAAACAACACAGACATAGTAGTTCTTTAACGAGATACTACACAGACTAAAATAGTGTCTTGTCTTGGGCGAGTCGCATATTGTGCACTTCCCGTTTGTTTTAATATTTTGAAAATTTGATTTATGTTGTACTTATTTTATTGAACTCACTTTTTATTGAACGCACTATTCAAACGTTAAAAGAGGTTTACTAATCCTTTAGCCCCCCTTTTTTTTCGAAATTCGAAGGAGTTTCCATAGATCATCTGGAAACTGATCGATCAATGACCTCTTCGTCAGAATGCTATGCTAATAAAAAGATTACTTTAATTTTCTTTTATTATACCCATCAAAGAGGCCCTTGATTCTTTTGATCGGAATTCATATTGAAAATAATCAGCAATCTGGGAATTAGAATCGTACGAGTCGCTTTTCAATTAGTTCAAATTGATTGAAATCAACACAAATTAAATAGAAATATAAGACAGGTGCATAAAGCAAAGAAATCGAATTGGTGGGAGGCACTATATACATTATATATAATATATAATTGATATACATATATATACCGATATATAGAAATCTGACGATACTATTATAGATTGATCTCTATTAAATTAATCCGGATTACAATACACCTTATATACACTACAATAACAATAGTAGATAGTATGGTAGAAAGAAATATCTGAATCTTTCTACCATACTATCGTATTTATTTCATAGAATACGGCGAATTCTAGTCTGCCCAGTTCATTTAAGACGCGAAATTTGAATCCCTTTCGTCTCTTCAATTCTTGATAAGAACTAAAAAGTCCAGTTTAATTCAAATTAATCACCTTGGCTGACTGTTTTTACGTATATTATAAGTAAAAAAGCGGTAGGAACTAGAATAAACAGTGCAGTAGCAATAAATGCGAGAATATTTACTTCCATAATCTCATTGTTTCGTTTTTCTTTAATTTAATTCGCAATAACTCGGGAGTTAATCCCATAGAGATAATAAATCTTTCGCTTGTAAATTCAATGGGATGAATTACATCTCGATGATATCGAATCGGATCAATATCATGAATAACAATATCTGCACTATCAAATCAACTCATCGTCAAGAATTGAATAGTATAACATAGGACAATCTTTTATCCATACCGAACTCCAATTTTTTTTCCTGATCCAACCAATAATTTTACTTTTTTTTATTTATCATTCTTTTTTATTCTTTCTTTTATATAACCTACTGCCCTTTTTGTACAACCATCTGATGAAGTATCATTGAACCGCCCGTACACTTACCATTGATTCTAAACAACCCCCAACAAACAATAGAAGATAAATAAAAAAAGGAGGGGGGGAAAGAGTTAAGTTCGAAACTTCTTTTTTTACTGAGCGAATCTAATCTCCTCGGAAAACAAAAGAAAGATGATAAAGACGAGTACAAGTTTCGGTATAAAAAATCTAATATTCCATCAAATTAACTATAATTATTTAAATTATTTATTTTTATATAAAAATAAATAAAGTTTGTTCTTTCAAGGAAACCCCTTAATAAAAAAATAGCGCTCCCCTAATAAAAAAGCGATCCCTGAAAGTATTCTATTACAATAACTAAGTTATTTTATATCATGCAAATTCCCTTTCTATATGTACTTCCGGGAAACATAAAGTACTCTACTCTATTCGACAGAGTAGCAGTAATCGAAAAAAGCCATACCCGGTACAGTATGGTATCTCTTGGAATCCTGAATGTGATGCTACCAATAATTGTCCTAATCCACATATGTCTATCGCTCATCAATCGAATCAGTACTAGTCAAAGAAATGAAAATTCCCCGATTGATGATAAAAACGAAATTCGACTTACTTTCACAAAAAAGAGAGAGCGGAGTTTATATATTTTTTTATTGGATCCGTCGGGACTGACGGGGCTCGAACCCGCAGCTTCCGCCTTGACAGGGCGGTGCTCTGACCAATTGAACTACAATCCCAAGTAAATACAATAATAAAATAAAGTATTATGTATACATATTTTTATTATTTTATTCTAACCCCTTCAATTTTGAATTTCGATTCAAATTGGCGTGTTGTAACAGAGCCGCGAGTGATATATATAATATCATATGGGTATGCGCTTCGCTTTAGTGAGACCGACCTGGATTACTAGTAATCCTTTCGTTATTGACAAATAAATGGGATAATTACTCTTTCAATGAAAAGGGTTTTTTCTTTATCCCTTTCCTTCGATTGTATTTTACACTTACAGATCCTGATATGAATATAGATCATTATCAAGATCCTAATTTGTTGGAAAAATAGAGTAAATAAATAGTGCTGGGGATCGGGCATTTCTGGAGAGCACAAAATGGGTTATATGATACCATTTCGTGTGTAGATCGGCGGATTTTTGGGCCGAGCTGGATTTGAACCAGCGTAGACATATTGCCAACGAATTTACAGTCCGTCCCCATTAACCGCTCGGGCATCGACCCAGGAAGAATAAATTCCAGGCTTATTGATAATCCATGATCAACTTCCTTTCGTAGTACCCTACCCCCAGGGGAAGTCGAATCCCCGCTGCCTCCTTGAAAGAGAGATGTCCTGGACCACTAGACGATGGGGGCATATCATACTTGAACGACCGCCAGGATACTATGCTGATAGTATGCACAATTTTTAAAATTGTCAATATAATGGGATGGTATGACTCGGAGGATCTTTCCATCTTTCACGATTCTATAGGATTTTTTCCGCCAATAATTTAGTTCATAATTTAGTTCAGAGGCTGCGCCAAATTTCTTTATCAATCATTCAATGAGATATGTTGGATCCCTGTTAAATTAGTAGGTACGTGTATCAATCAAATAAATTTCGTTATGATGTCAATTCCAATTAGGATCAAAAAAATCCATTGTCATTGCATTTCTATTTATCAAATCCAATATCAATAAACCATTTTATTTTAACTATATTCACTAGTATATCCTCCCCTAGAATTTTATTTAATTTAACAGACAAGTCAAATTTTTCATTTCTGAACGAACCGCTATAAATATAAGATATAGTCTTATATGTACATATATTATAATAAGTCTATATACTAAACTCATAGTGGCTAGTGAATTTATTCAGGAATTGAATCAAACGAGCCCTTTTAACTCAGTGGTAGAGTAACGCCATGGTAAGGCGTAAGTCATCGGTTCAAATCCGATAAGGGGCTTTGGTTTTTTCATAAATAAAAAAAAATCTGAGGCTAGTATTCGTATTTGAATTACGAATAAAGTTATTGTGGATATTTGTAATAAATCAAAGTAACAAATTATATAATGTAATATACGTATAATTTTTTATCATTATAGAAATGATAACATACTAATAAATTAGAGTTAATTTAGAGTATAGTTATAAATTTGCTAATATTATTATAATGAATTATAAATTATAATAAA